TTATACTAATAAATTTGGATGAAATCAAATAGGATTCAAATATTTCTTTTTTTTCTTGATTCCTGCAAAAAAAAAATTGAAGTAAAGTAGAGGGGCTATAGCTTTTTTTAATGGAATGGGTCTGCTTTTATGTTATTTCGTACTGTACACTTCCTCTGTTTGTGAGATCCTTTTTTTTTCTCACGAAGGGGTAATGAAAAGAGTTATAGAATGGATTGCTACCTATGCCTAGATCGCGGATAAATGGAAATTTTATTGATAAGACCTTTTCGATCGTAGCCAATATCTTATTACGAATAATTCCGACAACTTCAGGAGAAAAAGAGGCATTTACTTATTACAGAGATGGTGCGATTTGATTATTATTATATATATTTAATATTTCTATTTATATTTTTTTTTTACTTTACTTTATTTACTTTACCGCTCTCAGTCTTAGGAAAAAGACACATGATTCAGAATAGAAAAAAAAAAGACTATTGAAAAAAAAAAGAAATCTACGCTTGTTGAAGGTGAAGTTTATAAATAAAGCAATTCCTTCTGTCGTGTATCCCCGATTAATGCAACCTCAGATGCTTCAATTGTTGATTCGAGTATTGAGCGAAAGGTTACACCTATGGGTCTGTATTGTGGGTCAACCCTACTACACTAGTACCAATAGGCGGCATAGAGGAAGAAGCACTACACCTAGGAATCAACAACACGAAAACTTTGTTAGAAAGGATTCCCTTTCCTTATCGGGATCGGAACTAAGAGAAATGGTTGGGACAACAAACATCCATCTTGTTCGTACTTTGGATACCCATATAACCATCGAAGATTGTTGAAGTGACTAATTCCTGGAAATTAAGGAGCGTTGAGAACAAAGAAATTGTTGGAGTTTACTTTTTTATCTAGTACGAACACGCTTGATGTTAAGAAAAGATCTTTTGCAAGAGGGTTGGCTAGAGATTTCTTGTAAAAACATTAGCCCCGCTCAGTCCATAATGACAAGATTTCGACCTTTTTTTTAATTCCATGGATTATTCTCATTATGCACATAAAGGAGGAGCCGTATGAGGTGAAAATCTCACGTACGGTTTTGGAACGGAGAATTCTTTGAATCGAATGACGACCGTAACGGATGTCGGCTCAATCCGAAGGAAATTATGCGGAAGCCTTACAGAATTATTATGAAGCTATGCGACTAGAAATTGATCCCTATGATCGAAGTTATATACTCTATAACATAGGCCTTATCCACACAAGTAACGGAGAACATACAAAAGCTTTAGAATATTATTTTCGAGCACTAGAACGAAACCCGTTCTTACCACAAGCTTTTAATAATATGGCTGTGATCTGTCATTACGTGCGACTATCTCCACTATAGAAATAAAAAAAGGAAAGAAAAAGCAAATACGCTAGTAAATAAATACGCTAGTAACTAGTAAATAAAATACTAGAAAAAAAAAATAGGCTTTCTACATATTGCATCGTCCAAAAAACGATTTTTATCAGCTGTAACAAAAAAAGAAACTTCATAGAAGTCGAAATATGAAGAAATATATATGCCTAGATACTTTATTCTATGGATAAAGGATCTAATTGATAGAGGAAGCACCGTAAAGATCAATTAGCGAGGTTTTGGGCCGATACAATAAATAAGAACTGCTTATTTATGTCATGATATGAGATAAAAATTAGGAATCAACTTATGTAATAGAGCCGATCCCCTAAGTTATTGAGCAGCGGTGTAGCATCAGATCCCAAAGACAGTAAGTCTTTTTTATGAGGAAGAAGTCTTTTTCAAGGATTCTATATAAATTTCTATATGATATGAAACCGAGATAGTTACCTTTCAGAAAAAGATAGTCCCGAAACGCCTATACTTTATTTTTCTGTTTCTTTTTCTGAAGGTGGGAGAAAAGATAAAACTTATTATTAATTTAATCCAAATTAAAGTTTGAAACTTATGTAATTAACCTCTTTTGGTTAACCCGAGACAAATCGATAGATCTATGAGAAATCTCATTCAATTGGATATATGGTAGGGGAAAAAAATGGGACACCAAAAGAATTGACTGCCGAGCCGTATGAGGTAGGAAACTCTCAAGTACGGTTCTAAGGGAAGGAATTGACCCGCCTATTCCGACCGGGGAGAACAGGCCATTCGACAGGGGGATTCTGAAATAGCGGAGGCTTGGTTCGATCAAGCCGCTGAGTATTGGAAACAGGCTATAGCGCTTACTCCTGGTAATTATATTGAAGCGCAGAATTGGTTAAAGATCACGAGGCGTTTCGAATAAGAACAAGAGCTCTCTGTTTATTTATTATTATTATTTTCCGATTAGAAATTCTAATTATAAATTAGAAAATTCTATTACTATTAAATTCTATTCTTATTCTATTTAATCCATTTAATTAAATTACCTTACCATTAAAATTATTCAATTAGATTTTCTATTCAATTAGATTTTCTATTCAAGTTGAATATTTAAATATTAAAAAATATTAATTT